ATTAAGCGGGAAGAGAAGTACTCATCCCAGCCATGCTCCAATCCATTCCCACCTTCACCATGGCCTGCTTGAAACTAGCCCAGTTTGCCAAGGCCTCCCTTAGGGAAACTGTCTGGTGGGGTCACTGCGCACCCAAGTAGAAGAAGGTCAACTGGGTTGGTTGATTGGAAGACTCTTACAAATGCAAAGCCATTTGGGGGGAGAAGAGGTCAAGTTTCAGTATTAAGCGAAATCCTTCTTGAAAGGCAAGAAGAGAAAGAGGAAGAATGCACGAACAATCCTATCCTAATAGGGCTTAGGGCTCGCCTCCCGTTGTTCTCTTTCGTGCTATCGGTTTTCAAGTGCTGAGCTAACTACAGGTCCGAATGAACTGGGACACCCAGACCTTTCTTATGCGGAAGCCAACCCTTTGTTTCTATACGAGTTTGATTCAGTTGCTTAGGGTGAGCAAACCATACCATTCACCTTCTAGCCTCGCCTAGGAGTCTGTGGACATCCATTTACATCATTTCTTTGAAAGACTTCATTCTTTTCCTTTCCCACTTCACGGGAGAACCGGGAAAACTAGTAGCCTAGGTCTTTCAAAGCCTTCTATCCATCGTTCTATCCAGAACACTTCGCATCATGAGCTGTTTTCTCATACGGATAAAAGGATCAATTTGACCAATGCTATTCCGAACCTCGCTTGGTGAAACTGCCTTTCATTTTAATAATCCTCTTTTATTCTCTCCTACTACGATTTTAGATCGGAACGAAGAGGAGCCCGCCCTTGGCGTAGAGTAAGCCGTCCGCTAGCCAGCCAATACCTCTTTTGTCTTCCTTCTTTCACTTGGTGAACCAACATGTGAGTCTCTTTGCTTTATTCTTTCTCCCACCCCCAAGGTCTAGGTATGATTTGGTTTCGTCTGAGGGAACGTGGTAGCCCAGATCTAGCTAAAACTTGAGATCCAATTCTGATCTCGTTATGAGGGCTTTAGCGGTGAGGCGAGGCACTGAAAGTTGGACTTCCCGCGCTAAGTTGTTCCAATCTCTGTACTAAGTAACTGAACTTGGCAGTGCTGCTATGAGCTAGATTTGTACGTACAAGGGTAAAGAAGTGAGCAGGCAGGTGGAATTCCATCGATCTGGTCAATTCATTTCCGCGAGACGCTGCTATACTCTTTTGCTTTGGCATTGCCATACGAGGTTGACGTTACATGTCAAAAGATATGGAATTTATAACCAGATTGAAAAAAGGGAATTGAGACCGACGTCCAGGAACGATAATCCAATTCGACGATACGAGAGTTGCTATGTCAAGATAGATGGATTGGACAGAGTTTCTTGGACATACTTCTGTATGAAAATGGGACTTGCGCTTTCTTGTGAGTGAGGAAGATCAAAGTCAATAGCTAGACTTGTTCTGGGTGAAGAATGTCCGGATCACGACCCGGTACGCGCGGCTAAGCCAAAGACAGTGGAATTTCAATCCAAATCAAAGGCTTAGAGCGGCCCGCAATGCAATGTTAGAAGAAAGCCCGTCAAGTAACAACATTTCAAAGTCGGAAATCCACAGTACTGGAGCAAGCTGCCTAGAAGGCCAAGGTGTAAGCGAGACAAACCCTCCTGAAAACTTGAGTCAAACCGATGGCATCATCAACACCTGGGTCACAATCCCCATTGTCATTGGACCGGGTAGCTGTGGTACTAAACCATCTCGATCACGGGTCTCATTCTACAAGTTTGTCTGTTCCGGCACACGCATAGAAGAAATGAGAAATGTTGGGATTGGGCTTTTTCCCACACCGGAGGGTACAGCCCAAGAAAGTGCAGTCGAAGTTCCAAGTTCTAATAGAACGGTAGCTCACTGAACGAAATCCATTTAGTAGGGAAGTGGTTTTCCCGCCCCGGCGTAGTCAGAATCAATAGATTCACCAAGGAAAGGTACAACAAGGGAAAAGCAATGCTTTTTCTTAGCGCCCGTTCTAACGAGTTAGCCAATCCACTTCTTTTCTTCACTTTGGTAGGCCAAGGTGTAAGCGAACATAGATAAGCTAACCAGCATACTTTCTATGTTGAATAGAAGGCAGGTCTCTGTCTTTTTGAATGAACTAAACCACCCCTCCAACGCAAAGCAAGAGAGGCTAGCGAATAAGCAGACGAGGTTTTTATCAAATCCCCACAGCTGCTACTGGAGAAGACAGACTCAGGAGTGGAACGGAGCGGAAGAGTTAAGGAAAAAGGCTCTAGAGAGAAGGGTGTAGTAAGCTAGAGATTTGTAATCTGTCTTTGTTCCAGAGGGGAAGACGGCTCTAAGCTTTTGCGATAGTCATCCCCATGGTGAGTGCCGGCTCACACGGGTCCTTCACCCCCAAAAGGAATCAGAAATCGGTTGGTTCATGAGCTGGGCTTCAACGCTGCTAGGGAGAAAGACCAATCCTTCTAAGGGAGGTTTCAAAAACAGCGTAAAGTCAAAAAGGATGAAGCCAAATTTCCATTCATAAGCCCCATCTTCAAATGGAGAAAGTTGCATCTGGTATACCGGCAAAACATTGCAACAGGATTTCTATTCATATTGGTCGATTTCAATTGAACTTTTGCCATCTCCCTTACCGAGAAAAGAGAGCACGTTGATTTTCACTCTGAGGAGCCATCTTGGAATCGATCCACTTTCCATTTCCCGGGATTTGTGATAGCACAATGCTTTCCATTCATCTCGATCCATTTCAATTGAACTTTTTTCAACTCGCCTAGTGGAAAAACTGAGCTCGCCGAGTTCCTTTCCTAGACGTCGACTTCAAGTCTATCTTTTTTATCTTGTATATCGGGGAAACTTAGCAAGTCAATTTCCATTCACAGATGCATCTTCTGATCAGACTTTGTCTATCTCCCCTGGTGAGAAAAGTGGATTATCGGTAGTCCCACCCAAGCCAGGGCTAGAGGAGATCTGCTCCGACCTAAAGGCGGGTATCTCAATTCCTTCTCAGGAAGGCACCGTTGAATATAGTGAATTCTCGAACTATCTCTCTTCGTGGGATTTCCCCCGTCAACAAGAGGAAAGGTCTCGTCAGGACGCGCCTTTCTAAAGGTTCCCAAAGACGAATCCAGAATAGAGGAGTCAAGGCTTTCGACAGGATGGTGAGACTCAGAAATGGATTCCTTCTCTTCTTCTTTGGACGAGTGCTCCCACCCTACCTATAGGGAGAGGGTAGTTCCCGGCGTATCAAACTGAAGCCCCTTCTCGTCCGTATTTAGCCCGGTCTAAACGGATCTATATCGAAGTCGAAATTCCAACTATAGACTATAGGCGGCCTAGGTATTATCAAAAAGTCACTAAATCACAAACTTCGGTTTCCGACCCCTTGCGATAGATTCTACCTTCGAAAGAGAACTCGTGTTAAACCTGGTCATGTATTGTCTTTTCAGAGCCTTTTTTTGAGGCTCGTTATTTGATACCTCTTTCTGAGTAAGTACACCCCTCCCTTTGGCCAAGGGAGGAAGGCAGGATATTGGGAAAGATCCCACATATGGTTAACTGCTTTAGGAGTGCCAGCTCCGGGCTAGAGAAAAGATAGCCTATTACTTAAGCTGTGAAAAAGAATTGCTAGCGAAAGTGTTCTTTTTTTAGTCACCGATAAAGAAAGTAGCTAGGCTTCCTGGTGGTATGAAAGAAAGAGATCTTAGTGCCTTAACCAGACGACCTAACCTAGAATGACTCTCACTCGTAGGAAGAAAGACGAATGAATGCCGAAGAACTCAGAGTTGGACTGACCCGAGCTTCTCTTCAAGGTGTGGTAAGGTTGATTATTGGAAGAGCGTTGAGGCTACTTTCTACTGGTTATCTCACAGGACTGCGCGAACACTGCCTTGTTACTGTCACTGAATGCCATACTATCAGGCGAGATGAAGCAAGCAAGAGAAGAGTTCCGAAAAGCTATTGATCCAGTTAAGACCTAACAATAGAGTACGAGGCAGAACTAAGACTCACAGAGGACGTAGAACCTCTTTATTTACAGGAATCGCCAGAAAGAACTAAGACAGAACTTAAAGCTAGAAGAAAGATGACCGGGGACCGGAAATCGAACTATTGAAATTCAAGTAAGGTTCGAAGACCTTTCTTTAGAAAAACAACCATAACTAAAATAATGATTTGCACAGATCTGCTGAAAGAAGGCCTATCTTCGATATTCGCATTTGAATATTCATATGAATAATGAATGCCGGGCTCTTTGCTAACCCCAAGAAGAGAAGTGTCTTAATGCTGATACTTTCTGTTTCGTCGACCACCAGCTTTTATCAAACCTGTGACTTGAGTTTCTGACTTATACAAGAGGAATGAATCCATCAAGAGTAGGCGGGCAAGGGTGGGAAGACTTTAATGAATGGATATCCCCGCTGAACGGAGTAGATCTACTGTTAACGAGCGAAGGATATCCTGTCTGCGTGGGATAAACGAAAGTGAGAGAGACGAGGATGGCTAGTGTGTTGGCACATGGGATTGGTACGGCATTCACGCTGTCTAGAAATTCCATGCCTAACACAATAGGGCAATCATCCATCTGTACCTGCTCTCCTAACCGCATCTGCTAACAAAGTCAGTTCACAGCCCTAGCTAGTAGACGGTGCTGCTAATCCTTAACAACTAACGGTTAAGCAGGTAAGCGAACGAAGGTCGTTCCAAGCCCGGTTCGTCGTTCCAAGCTTAGATCTGAGATAACTGTAATAATTCCTGCATAGCAGGATTACCGCAGCTAAGAAAGCCTTGCACTTAGAACCGAGGGATAAAGTCTCGATTATACAGAAAGACTCCTAGCTAGCTAATCCTTAAGCCGAGCTAGTTCTTAGTCTTGCTTCTTCCGCTCTTTCAGCTTCCGCAGCTCCTCTTTCCTGCTCTCCTCCGGCCTCACCTCACCCGATCATAACCACTAACCACTCAAGGGAATGGAGTTCGCTCAAAAAGGTCTTTCTTTAACCGTTCTTATCACCAAAGGGGATATTTAATGAATTCCATTGGGATATGGATGGAACATACATAATAAAATAGAGCAGCTCTTAGACTGCCTGACCTGTGATCTGCCTTCCTGCCTTTAGAGTAGGAGATGGAAATGACTTCCTTCCAACATTTGAAGGCTCTGAAAGACCAGAAGTCCATAGCTAGTATTAGCGGTGTGCCCAAGAAAGGATCTACTTGATTCCCAAACCTAAAAAGACACTCCGAATGTGCTAAACACTGTCTCTGCGAAAGCAGCAAAGGAGACTCCACTTTCCTACAAAATCTCTCCTTATTATGGTTACATACCTCCTGCATGTACTTACTTCTTTATTTCCCTCCCCACCTACTTCCTGGTGGCTACCATCTCCCATCTCGCTCTAGAAGAGAAAAGGAGGACAAATACCTGGCAAACAAAGGTCCCACAGCGCCGACAACAGCCTAACCGGAATTCTATCGTGCCATTTTATCCTTTCCGGATGGGCAAACAACTTCCTTAACAATGGTTTTTTGAGAGATGCTGAAAACATTCAATGAGATGCATCCCCCGAGACCTGATAGATATGGAGTTGTCGCAGCTGCAGCTATCAGAAAGCAAGCAGCAAAGCCATCAAAGCGCACTAAGAGAAGGTAAGAGCAATATCGAACATCTCTCTCTTCATCTTACATACGATGATAGGGAGTTTGAACAGCTAGAAGCCATCCCCTTCGCCCGCCCTATCTAGCCCAGTTCTGGCAGCTAGTTTCAGGAAAGAACCGGCATCTAATTGAATTGATGATTTCTCCCCGTCTTGAATAGACAAAGTAGAAGCTGCTTGATCGAGAGGTTCCGGAGCTGATAGCATTTTCCCCTTAGGTCAATCGGGTCGGAATCCCATTCTCTTTATCTATGAGGTCCACCAGGCTGAACCTTTACACCGACCGATATGAGAAAGCAAAGTGCATTCAAGGTCCTTCTGTACTGACTTCAATAAAGAAGAAAGGGTAGCTTCAAGCCGCCGTACCAATAGCGAGAGCAGCCGAAGAAAGAGTGCCCATGACTATGGCTGGAAATCCAACTCTTCCTTTTCAGTTCGGTTCGTTCAAGGCCATTAGTTCAACCGCTTCTTGCCCTAAGTGTGTAATATAGGTTTTGATCTCCACTTTGAATATAATATATATATATACTACCATGTAAAAGCCCATTGAACTATCAAAGCTGAATAGTGGAGAATCCACGGAAAAGGTTACTGACCGAAGAAATTGCATTGTAGGCCTTTCTGATCTACGATCTTATTTGTACCGATCGAAGAAAGAAGATCAGTAACAGTCCTGAGTTGTTTTCCTGGGGTTGAGGGTTGGGCCTCCGTAGATCGTAGAGGTCGGCCCTCCCGGGTTATCTCCATTTCATATGAACTGGGATGGAACTCACTAAGCACCCCTACACATCTTAATCCCCAAAGCTGTACATAAGGATTGAAAACCTGGTGTTTTGGAATGGCTTTACCATGATCAAGTGGGGCTTGATTATCCAAACAAAGATGGTAGTTGAAAAAGTGAAACTCAGATTAAATGGTTTCAAGGCTAATCAACTCTCATTGGCCGGCAGGAGTACTTTAGCTCAAGCTGTATCATCCACACCCAGTCACACCTTCTATAAGGAGGAGGTACAAAGGCTTAAGCGACTAATGGCCCTAATGGAGTGTCCCTCTGCTACAGCTACTTCCACTTTTGCTCATTCAGGTACTTTGATTATAGTGATCTTCTTATTCCAATTCTGAATCTTGGATTATTACCGGCGTGCTGAAGGCAAAAAGCCGGAAACGAACGAAGAGAAGACGCAAGCTCGAGCTTGGGCTGAGGCAAGGGCTCAACCACAGTGTTCGTGCCCACGGTAAACGCTGGGTAGCCAAGTGCGAAGCGGATAACTGCTGAAAGCATCTAAGTAGTAAGCCCACCCCAAGATGAGTGCTCTCCTATTCCCAAGAACCTTCGGTAGCACAGCCGAGACAGCGACGGCTTCTCTGCCCCTGCTAATCCTTTCATTCCCGCTTGCTAATGCTTAAGGGCAAAGCCCGCTATTGTACGAGTAAAGGGGTCTTTTTTAAAAGACCAACAACCAACGCTGATTTTCTTCTTGCTACTACTAATAGTTGTTGAACTGTATCGATTTTTATTGGATTTTGGAAAAGAAATAGCCCCAGTCGAAGATAGTCACGCACAGAGCCGGTCGAGGTAGGAAAGAAACCTATGCAGAGAGAGTTTCAAAGGCTAAGGCTTGAATGGCATAGAATCGGACAAGGAGGAGAGAACTTTGAACAGAAGGGAGCGGTAATCATACTTTTCCGTCTCAACAGTTGATTGCGCATAGCCCTAAAAAATATATAGATTTATACATATTGGGGACTTCAAGGGATTAGCTTACCACTGCAACTTGAATCGCAGAGAAGACATAAGCACTAGCTTAAGGCTTAGACCAGGGGTGGCTTTCAAACAAAACAAAAGGAGCTTAAAAAGAGGTTGACTTTTGGGTTTCAAACTGAAACTCGAAATCTCTCTTCACTAGCTAGCAGACTGATGAATTGAATTAGACTACGTTCTCTCTCTCACCTCCACCTGGGACCAACGCCCGATATGAAATCCCAAAGTGAGAATGAAAGTTCGTCTCCTTAAGTGGAACCCCCCTACCCTATTTCGTTTCGACGATCAGATCGCTACCTTTCCCCAACAATTCCCAGATTCGATTGCTAAGTGACAAAGGGGTGAGTCAGATCAAGACATTTGAGGTTGACTTACAGCATTTCGATCAAAGGGCTTTGAGAAAGCTCTCTAGCTGATAGCTGATTGAAGACAGGTTGTTCTTTGCCCGGGGTCGCGGATGCTCACGGATGAATTGACTCGATCACAAAAACCGGAACTGCGACTTTGTTCTTAACCAACATCCTGATCATATCCTAGTGCTTAAGAGTCTTAGTCTACCAGGTGGGAAGCCAAGTGATTGGTACCTATCTTGCTTGCTATTCCATGACATACAGGCTCTAGGAGTGAACAAAGGGAGAGCTCAGAGAATAAAAGCGGATAGGAAGCAAATCATTGAATCGGTTATAGAATCATTTTGCACCCAGCAGATCATTAAGTAGATTATATTCTGACCTCGCTAAAGCAAGGAAGAAAGTGGTTATAGACGTTTCTGTTAACAAGAAAGATCAAGGCATTCGGGTATACACCGAGCCAGACTAAGACTCGTTAGCATGTCTAGTCATTCGAAAGGGATCTGGGGTATGACTCGAATTACCCGCCTGCTGTCCCAGTAACCGCCACTGGCTATACTCTACTGTTAGCAGCAGAAGCTTTAATAGAATAACAGGAAGCAAGTCCACTGCCCAACCCTGGGGCCTGGGGTACCTCCTTCCCCGTGCCTTCCCTCATCTTTGAAAGAAAATAAAGGGATCCGATGCAATACTCAACCATTAGCAGCAGTGGGTACCTAATGCCTTACTCCTTACCGACTGCCTCCCTTTCTTGTCTATCGGGCCAGCAGGAGTGGTGATTCATCCATTTCCCTTTCCCGATACAACAGCAGGGCAAAAACTTGATACCAGCTAAACCGACGACAAAAGACCCTCGATGGGTCAAATCTCCTTAAGATGGAAAGTAAGTAGCTGCCGTTGAGCCAATCCCATCCGTCCAGCCAGCAAAGACATGAGCAGCGAGGCACTTATTGGAGTTGAAAGAGGAGTCAGTCGATTCAAAACCCTTCCGTCGGTCGAGTTGAAAGCTTTTTAAGTAGGCTTGATATTGATATAACAAACCCGCGAAAGGCATTATAGCAAAGACAAAGATTTGGTCTCAAGGCTTGAAAAGAATTGACTTAAAGGAAAAAACATTTGAAAGAATTATAGCTGCACTAGCTAAGAAAAGTGGAATCTTACTAGGAAAATCAGCCCGTGAAGTCAGAAGCTAAAGGGAATCTTCTAAGAAGGAGCGCGGATGGAACTTGTCTTGATTGTCTTTTTTCTCTCGAAGTTGGTCCCGTTCGAGAATTGGCATTTCTGTCAGGCTATGCCCTTCCAGTCAAGTCTTCGCTGTCAACAACCGCTTTGTCTTGCTTTACTGCCTTGAGAAAGGAAAGCAGCTCCGATCCCATGTTTGAGAAAGCGACCTTAGACATCAGGCCTTTTCAAAAGATTCGGTGCTAAGCTCAGTTTGAGCATTTTGAGCTCCCCGAAAGACTGGACCCAAGGGAGATGAATATGAATAGCAGCAGTTATGTGGCAGTCAAGCGGCGATCAAGTGGATGAATAATAGCAAGTGAATGTTTATCCGATGTTTTGAAACATGCGATTTTGACCCGGTGTTAGCCGGATGTTTGTAGCTAAAATGAAGTCTTACTCTTCTCCCCCCCCTCCATGAAATACCTGGTTTTAGCTCTGGTTTCGCTCGACTCTAGTGGAAGATCGAACCTAATATCGAAATTGAGGTACATGAAAGAAGCTCTCTGCTTGCTTACACCAAAAAGTATCAAGCACTGGGGCGAAATCCCTATCCCCTTTCACACTAAGAAGAGATCCACAATATCTTATATACAAAAAAGAACAAATAGTGGAATTTGCTATACTTTCTCAAAATAGAACCTAACTATCACTGCTATCACTGATGGAAGAGTGAGTTTTCAAAGAATCCGCCCCACTAACTGGTTTATTAGTTGTCAAGTGCCGCCCTCTCCTCTATCTTTAGCTGGTATCAACTAAAAGAGGATGATTTTTATTGTAGATAAGAAAGAGTTCCGTACTTTCATCATAGAAAGTCTAAGAGGCAGATAGTTGCAACGCCCAATAATGCCTAGCCCTAGAGTGGACCGAAATGGTCTCGCGAAGCCGGTCTCCCGGATGCTTAGTACGCTCCTTCTGACTCCAGAATCAAGCTGAAGACGAAAGCGAGAACACAAAATTCTTTATCTTCTTTTTGTTCTTTCAGTAGGGGAGGAATACAATCATACTTATATGATAAATAATTCATATAGTCTCAATTAATAATAGCTCACTCGCTTCAATCGTTAACTATTAAGTTCCGCACACCAGTTCGAACAAATCCAAAACTGCCAGCGATCCACAAAAGCAGAAGTGAGCAAAAGAAAAGGGATAAAGGCGACAGAAATTTCTACCAACCGGACTCGGAACCTGGGAAAGGGGAATGGCAAGAAATGGGAAGGAAAGGGGCACGGGCAGAAGAAAAGCTATAAGCAGTTTTGCACCTGCAGGAGAGTTGTTCTAGCTTATTCAACTATCTATCCTTTCTTCTTTGTAGCGCAGAAAAGCTCTTAGTGAATTATCTTCTTCAAGGGAAATTGACTTGCTTGAGCTACTGTCTTTCGCAAAGAAGAAGGACTGCTAGCTCCCGAAAAGCTTTCCTTTCATCAATCTCAAAAGCACTAACGAAAGACAAAGATGAGGTGCCCCGGGCACATTCGAATTCTGACTTTTGAAAAAGCCCGTCTTTTTCGTTATCATTGAATTTGAGCTCTAAAACGGACATGAAAATCAGACAACTTTCATTTTACCCGTATTTTTGGGTATCAACGCTTTTCCACTCGTAGATGAAGATTGAAATCGGAGAAATGATATCTCCATATAGCTGGAAAATGTCATTTTGTTCTCCAAATCCTCACTGGGCTTTAATTGAAGTGAAGCAGAATAAGCAGAATCCAGGTAAGAAGCTGAAGTCAAAGACTAAGAAGAAGAAGCAGTGGATAGAGTACTTATGTCGGGATCCAATCTGTGGACTTCGTGCCTTATATTGGAGTAGGTAGCAGTAGATTCCCAGGCGGGATAGCAGCTAAAAACCTTAAGGGATAGCAGTTCTGGATGGCACACAAGGGAAGGGACTAAGTCAACTAGTAGGGCATAGTCGTCTCAAAGGACAGATCCAGCAGAGAGGGGCTTGAAAGCGGTTGGCTTGGATAAAGAATGACTTCCACTTCGTATTTCTGCTTAGTGTCGCCTGGTATCGTAGGAAAAGTCCCTGCCCTCAAGACCAGGTGACTGGCCATATCGCTTCTTTGCTAGTTCGCTTGAGTGGGTCTGACACTTCCTTATTAAAATGACCTAAGGGTAGAAGATAATAGAACGATCAGGCTTTCTTGCTCTTCTTTTGAAATCCATTTCTTTCCAATCTTACCTTTAGCAACGGTAGGAGTCTGTCTTTCTTATTGCAATACCTTCAACAGCCCAACAAGCGTGCGAGCGGCCCTAAGCTAATAAAAGAAAGTTGCGAGATTGAAAGGTCCGAAAGACTAAGCTTCCCTTGCGTACGGAAAAAGACAGAAGGCTCGAGAGACCTTGTAGTCAGAAAGAAGAAAGCCAAACAAGCCGTTTCACCCCTGACTAGAAATTGCGAGGAAGCCCTCTGTTACACTAGCCTTAAGCTAATGGCAGACATAAGGAAGCATTAGTCCAGGCCTAGAAAGAAGGGAAGGATTCTTAATAACAGACAAATTGGAAAGCCAAGGGGTCATCAATATGACCTGTCGTCAATCTTATTTGTCGTTAGTCTCCACTAGCTGTAGGGCGAAGCAAGGCATTCAGCTAAGAGCAGCCAGCAGCAACTAGAGCATCCCGTCTGAAAGCAGAAGCTTGTTGAGATAGAGGAGGAACGGCATTAGCTGTTATTAGTGTCTTAGCTGGTGTTCCCCTTTAGGAGGAAGCGATAAAACTTCAAAAAGCTAGTCCGGAAACTGCTAGCTGTCGACGAGGAGGAGTCAACTAGCGATGTCAGCTTCTGAAAGATTCGTCTTTGAATCCAAATTTCCTTCCAAGGCCAGTTCTTCAAGTTTTGGAGTTCCATATTGCATTAATGAATCCGATTGGAAAGACCTACACCTACTACTCTTTATAAAACCTTCCCTTTTTCATAATAATAAGGTCAGCTTGGGTTCCAAACCTTTTGATATGTGGTCCTCGCTATTCTTTTCTTTGTTTGCATTCAAAGGTCTTGTGCCTGCGCTATCGAGTCCCGTGCCAAACTTCTAAAGAATGAATCCATGAATATGGTAGAAGAGCGAAAGTGACCGGCGACGGTGTAGAGCTATAAGGAGCGAAGCGCACACACACCGGCTGATGGAGGGGGGATCGCTTTCACTTGTTTGCCGCCCGGCTCTATAGTAACAAAGTGGAAAGGAGGCCGGCCCCCATAACCACACGCGAAGGGTAAGGAGATTCAACTAGATGGTCACGCTTCTTCGAGAACGTTGTTCCCTCAATTGGAAATGAAAGCTGGTTCCGTGAGTCCAAAGACGCCTAACACAAAAGATGATTTGACTCTTCCTCACATCGATGTTCTGGTGGACAACACTGCAGGACATGGGATGCTGGCAAAAATGGATGCTTTCTATTGATATAACCAGATCCAGATGGCCGAGGAAGACCGAGAGAAAACGGCGTTTATCACCATATCAGATAAGAGGGCACGTTCTGTTACAAGGTGATGCCTTTGGTCTAAAGAATGCCGGGGCGACGTACCAGCGAGTCATGACTGGGCTCTTTCATGATATGAAAGACAAGGAAATAGAGGTCTATGTCGATGACATGATCGCCAAGGCCAAGTCTTGGGCTAAAGAAGACCGTGAATTTGAATAAAATGTTTGACAGATTGCGGAAATACAGTCTTCGTATTCATCTGCAAAAGCATATAAAGCCGGGAGGAGGTTTGGTGCTTCGTCAGGTAAGCTACTCGGGTTCATTGTCAGCAGAAGAGAAATCGAAGTCGACCTGCTTCCCAAGCGAGCTATAGAGCAATGTACGCTTAGGTACTGACTCCAAGCTAAAGATTCACCGGGAGATTCTTTCAGGGAAGGATGGATCAGCTTATCGAACTGTTCTGGAAGTGTTAGTATGAGAGAGTTCCCGGGGATTAGAGGTACGAAGTCTATCGGAAGTACTTAGAAACAATTGAAATACCTGAGTCGAGCATCTAGCGAGCGAAACGAGTATATAGCGGAGTAATGTAATAAAAGCAAAAAGGAAGCAAAAGACGTTTCTCAGTGCTTAGGAAAATGAGAATATCTTCTAGCATTTTGTCACAAGTGGAGCATTCTATTCAAGTTAGTCAGTGAGCAAAAAGTAGGGATTTTAGATACAAAGCGGGTTTGAGGGCTTCAGCCTTCGCGCGAGTTTGAGTTGGAGTTCCAGTCTTGGGATAAGATGAAGGAAGGGAAGTAGTTGTCCCAGTTCCGGTGAATATGTGTAGTCTCCGTCCCTTTATTTTGGCACGTAGGGAGACCATCAGACAATTTAGGGATATGATATTCTAGGGTGAAAGACAGCAAGAAAGTCAAAGGCGGCTAGCAAGTGAGTTTCAAGCTTTAAAGCAGTCTTTGATTGCCCTGTTATTAATATTAACAAATATATATATCTTTTTTTTTTAATTAGATTCGCGCTTTCCGGGGAGGCTAAAATCACACTCCATGAAGCAGAAGTAGAAGGCAGTCTTTCTTTCCAAAGCAAAAGCTAGGTATTTGTTAAAATCAGGATAATAAAGGACTAGGTTAGGTAAAGGCTCTGAAAGACCTAGAAAAGGAGAATAAGAGCCGTAGAAGTGCGCTTTAAAAGCGCATTAATCAGGGCTTTGAAGTGAAGGTCACAGGGGTGAAGCCATTAAGCGTAGGAATTAGTGCTGGAAACCCTAATAGTAAGCAGAAAAGGAAAAGTAGTCCCAAGCTTATTCATAAGCTCAAGATAGCCAAGATGGATGAAGTAGGACTAGTCTAAGACAAGACAGACCGGTCTCTATTCTTCTGCTCGCGTTTACAAGGCGCTAAAGCCCTCACTCTATTGAGTTACTGCCCTTGTTGGGTTCTGCAAGGAAGCATCTCGATAGGTCCGAAACTTGTGCTGTGGTTGATGCCCCACCTCAACTTCATGAGGAAGGCCTCATTGTTCACAGATATCTGCTTCCGTGGACAGCTACTGGCACGCTTGCTTGCTTGCGACTGGCTGACTTCTATCTAACAACCATAAACCGGACCTCCAGAAGCCAGAATGGTTGTAGGAGAACCCTGGGATATATAGTAAAGTAACCGTGGTAGAATTGCTGCATAGCTCTAATACGAATTTAGAAAATCCTAGTTCTCAAGTTAGCGTTTTGTCAATATTAGTAGGCACGCTGGCAGCCCGTTGCAAGGAAGAAAAGACAGAAATGACTTTAGAGGGGAGACTGATCCAAATACAAAAGCATCTATTCTATAAACGGCTATAAGGAGATATTCCTACTCCCATGAGTAGGGTATTCTTCATCCGATAAAGGTGCCTGAATTCCATCCATCCTTCTCTTCTAATAATGCTTCCCCAGCTTCTATTCCCTTTCTTTTGATATATAATGCTGCCGAAAGAGATGTTAAAGCGGTCTTCTTGGAAGGACGGAGTCAAGGTAGGCTGGCTAGTCGTCTTGGCTTAAGTCGAAAGAAAGAGGTAAGGCAATCAATCGATCCTTAGGAAGACCAGACAGAGCCCTTTATTCCATCAATGAAATCAGAGCTTTGGGAGGTAGAGAGAGTTTCTGTAGGCTTTTAGTCATATCTATTCCTCTCTTTCAGTGTGCTAGTAATAAGCTGAGCAAGTCAAATCCATAAAGACGTCTTTCAGAGCCTTCCCCGCTTGCTTCCGCTCTTCTACGAGGTAGCTGCCATAGTTCTTGGTTCTTCTTCGATTCAAGCAGCTTCTTGGCTTTCTAGTTTTTTATTCAATATTGTTGAAAAAACTGCTTTCTCTAACCAAGGCACGAAGTGTTCTGTACGTGAGTCTTTATCTTTATCTTGTAAGCATATCGCCCAATGATCCTCATGAAGACCCTCGTCTTTTTGCTAAGTGGAATTGTAGGCGGCAGAGAGGTAGGGTCTAGCCTTTGACACATTCCCTAGTATTCATTCCCCTAGCCTTTATCTTATTGGCCTATTTCCGGAGGTCAGGGCAGCCTAAACTATATGGGAAAGAGAGGCTATCACGGCCTAACCAATAGATACATTCTTGATCCCTGCGCGGTCTCAACCTTCGCTACGCCCCCTTTTGCACTCCCGGGCCTGAGATAACACGGGTAATGCCCTTCTTTCTTTTATATTATATAGAAAGAGAGGCCAGAGGCCAGTGGGGATTTCATCCACCAAAGGAAGTCTCGGGTTGATGCAAAAGACAGAAGATCCGGATCGATTCGATACCATGATGGGTCAACCAGTTCTCAAGAAAGATCGTAGACTCACTCTAGAAAGATCTTAAGTGACGAAGTTCGAAATTGCACCTCTCCCTCATGTAATAAGGGGCCTACCTCAGCTTCAATCTTCGCGACTTTCTTAAAGTCAGAACCTAGCCCTTAACCAGGACTGTGAGTTAAGGTATCTATTTATGTAGCGCTTATTGGTCAAGACAAAGAATTCCATCCAGCTCTGCTTTTTAAGAAGCATAATGCAACCTTACCCTCATGGTCCCTATCTCGGTTCGTGCTATTCATCAATAGAAATCAATAGAATAAGACAGGCCAATGCAGATAAATTCTTTAATCAAAGGAAGTCGATGCCCCTTCACTTTAAGAAAGAGATGCACCTGAACGGCGGTCTCCAGACTGAATATGGAACTCAGAGAGAGTGAGAGCTCAATTTGGACTAAAAGGGGAGTCAAGAAGGGTTGCTTTCAAATCTTCCCTCTGGGGACCCTATTCTACTTCTCTACTTCTTTGTATTTGTAATAGGCTCATGCAGTGCGGGAGTGAAGCCCCTATCAAAGGTCCCAACGATGATCTTTCCTCGTCTTCTGATAGATCAAATAGGCTCCATCTAGAGAAAGATTCCTCCGCTTCTCCCTGCTTTTCTGCTGCTACGGGGCCAAATACGGGATGTCACAGGGTCCACTTCCGCCCAATCAATTGACAAACTGGAGTCCCTGGCCTTTCATCATCTTGTTTAGCTGACGGTTAAGCGCACGCCGGGTCGTAGGCAGACCTTGATTCTCCCCTTCATCGCAGGAAAAGCTTGAGCACTTCTATCGTGGTAGTTTCGAGCCGGAAACCGACCCCTCCCTTAGGCCCAAAGTCTCTCTGTCATTCCTAGGGCTTTATCATAGTTCCATGCCTGCATTTAGAATAGGAGGAGTTTAAGAAGCTACTAATCCGGGTATTCCCCCGAGGATGCAGGAAAGTAGGTTCGAAGCTACTCTCCTCTCTCTGTAACTAGAGAGGTGGGCAAACCTGAGTTTAGAGCCACCTCGATTCGGGATGTCGGAACACCAACCGGATCGGAAACCGAATCCTAAACTGACTTCGGAACAGCTTCGATCGAAACCCTTTCCTATCTAGTGTCAGCTGATCCTTCAGCGTCTGCACCAACTAAATCGGAAGATGAATTCGAAAGACGAGAGTAGGCTCGAGGAGGATCAAAAGACTGATTCTCGGTCCCTAAAGTGAGAAAGCAGGTTAGACTGGACTTCGTGCCTATGGAAAGAAAAGTCACGAAAAGCGATCCATATGATCATAAAGAAAGGCTTGCCTATACACGTCTTTCTAGCGTACGCGCGTTCGATTGGAGCCTGTCGCTACCTGGTTTCAGAGCCTATTCTAGTTCGCCTTGTGTCATCCGAAACGATTTCCACCCGGGACTAAGGTGGACTACTGTGCTAATAGTCCTTCCCCTTAAAAAGACAGACCTTTTATACGAGTTCTCGCCTACTATTACCTTGACCTTTATTTTGGAACCTGCGCTTCGCTATGACTATGTGAGGCACTGAAAGTGGAGCTCCTTCTTGATTCCATCGGCATTCGCGCTTATTGTATTTATGGCTCTTTTCCATAGATCTACTTACTACTTTCAACTGGCAACTGGAATATCTAAATAGATCGGACATAGTGACCTATCGTCCAAACGCCGGTGGGGTTTATCCCCACCTCGTCTACGATTGCCCTTTCTCTCTTTAGGCAGGAAGATTCTGGGTTTCTTCCCAGGCCTATGCCTTGCCTATACTATGGGCTCCCATTGGGGAATCCTTAGGCCTTCCGAATATGTCCGTCCGCTTTCGGATTACTGCTTCACGTTCGGCTTCCAAACCGAACTACCCAGCAAGCTACGGCTCTGACGCCTACGCGCGAGTTAGCGCTTGTAGTTTTCTCGCTTTGTTGAATTCTAGTCTAGCTCTCTCCCTTCGGCTTCTTCCCCAGCTGCTTACCCTCTGTGTATCCCTTCTGGTTAGACTACAACGCAGCGGTTCGCTTCGGTGGTTAAACGGCTTTGTCGCTATACGAGTTAGATCCCTGAACGGCTTTGTAGCTGCTAATCGGTTAGCGCAGGACGACTTTCTCTTTTTTTGAAATGTAGCTTTCTGTCGACCAGTTCACACTAAGAAAACCAATCACTCTGAAAGCCGGAATTTGTACCTTTGTAGCGATTAGCTTCTTCTCCTACGTGAATAGGCACTTCTATTAGAATAGGTAAGAAGCTCCGCGGCGAAGGAACTTTGGATAAGACCGATAGACCAACGGATATGGTAAATGCCGTCAATGCCAAAGTCAAGACAGGAAGAGACGAATTCCCCAAAAAGAGCTAAAGTGCTGGCCGTCCAAGGAAGCTGCCGATTAGCGGGAAGGAGGGCTTTTAACAAAAAAGAATCCATATTGAAAATCAGCCTTTCACTTTACTTTAAGGGCTCTCTTAAGAAGAAGAAAAGGGCTCTCCTGGACTCCTTCATCTCGGGAAGAAAGAGATGCTCGTTCCTCGCCCTGAACTCTATTTGTTCTCATATTGATTTGGACTCCCCTGACGGCATTATATAACTTCCTTATCGACACCCTACAAAGGACTCCACGGACCGTCTCCAGTCTCCTCTTTATTGGCAATAGTCAAAGACTTTGGCGGGAGTACACGCTCTACGTAGACCCGGCTTCGATGCCATTCTTCGTATGCTCGGAGGTGCATTATCTCAGGCTTTAGGTGCTGAACTCTGCTCTGCGTGCCGGCGGGAGTACGCATTCTTATGCCGCGCACCAACATGATCCTTCCTTCAAGGGCTCTTTCTCTGGCTCCTAGACTGTCTTCGCTTTCTTCTACGAATAGGACCACTTCGGAGCTGCCTCCGCAGTCAAGCAGGATAATGAGACTATGCTACGGTTATAAAGAATCCATCGAAGAAGTCAAAACTAAGCAAACCCCCAGGTGCGCCATATGTACTGAGAATGACAGATCGAGGTAAGCTAGATACCCAGGTAGTCCATGCCGTAAACGATGAGTGTAGCCGCGCTGAAGTAAGATGCTCGCAAGTAGAAGTGGATATAGGGACTGGTCTCTAATCGCCGAGTGGTATGGAAGAACTGCTGCGCAGCGGGAAATCCCTCAAAAGGATCCGAAGGTTTTGAAAATCCAGCACGGTGAGCGTGGAGGTGCCATGGGAATGGCGTGATGGGGGGGAAACAATGATGGATATGAAAAGGCCAGCAGTTGTCTTTCTGGTGGCCGTGACAAGTGGGCTTCGGTGAGCGGTTGACAGCTGCGCTTACCCCATTCATTGCCTTTAACCGGGCTGAACATCCGGGACTCTTTCTTGCTTTCGTGACTCGGGTAGGAACTCTTACCCATCGCTTTCCGCCCCCGTACGAATTTATCACTCTTGGTCTTTTGCGCCTGACTCCCCAAAAGCGGATGGGGAGTACCTATAATACATGTCAGTTCCGTCCCAATACGCTCCGTAACCTACTGCTACAGGTTCACTTTGCTCCTTCCCAGATCAGACTAGCTTCGTAGTTCCGTGGATTCGAACGAAGTGCTTCCAACGAAGCGGGTAAGGTATAAAGCAGCATTAGCCTCAGAATCCACATCTGAATCCCCCTACGAAGCAGAAGAATCCGCATCCGATTGCTTCATATGAATCATACAAAGCAGCTGAGGCACCCCAAGCGGCAGACTAGGATAGGCCTTTGTTCAGGAAGGAAGGAAGAACGAGGCCTTTTCAGCCCCATGAAGAGGGGATTTCAAAGAGAGAGTGATAGCCCTACCAATACGTAGAGTAGCTCGGTAATGAATAGCCCAGCCTCCCAACCCATTTTTGTGAAATGAAGCAACCGAAAGCCTCTTTTCTTTGCTCTCCTTTGGATGATAAGTCCCCCAGTAATAGCCCAAGTAGTGAGCGGTCCAATTGTCTGGCGGAAGCCTGTTGCGCATGATTCTGTCTTTTCTACGTTCGATCATTCTTCACACTTGAATTAGGAGGGGACTTTTTGATCCTATTTGTGTCTGTCCCCTTGATGAGAGGATTTGATCTGGCTCCATGCAGTTAGATCTCTAACCAGTGAAGAGTAGTAAAGTAACCGGTTTACTAAAGAAAACTCGTCGAGGGAAGGCCTCTTCTCTCGAAAGAAGATCAAAGGGATGGAAGCATCATAACATAACACTACTTCTCGAAGATCGGATCATGTTCCAAAAATGACATATGTATATATGATTACGTGATTGGTTTGTCTTTATTCAAAGGAAGTAGGACTAGGACACGGACAGTCTCTCTCAAAGCAGGTCTGCCCCAGATAATAGGGCGAGAACCCCATACCCACCAGATCAATAGGCGAGAGCCAGCGCAAAGACTATGAATCTACCGAAATCAACCCTTGAAAAGGGAGTTTGTGGTCCATGTATCTGATCTCCTTTATGCCACTCATAAACAGAATGAATCCAATGAGGGATCTCCGCTCTCAGTGAAATTATTCCGATTAAAGGTTCCCCTATTGGACTATTAGAAAAGGGTCCCACTCAATTGGATGTTTGAAAAACCGATTCCAAAAAGTTCTAGCAGTCAGAGGCTCTGAAAGACCTCGCACACTACTAAATAGGCAGCAACTCTTCCGAAATCAAGAAAGCAGCTCTTCCGTCGATTATCTCTTTGTTCTTTCCTACGTGAGAAGTGGACAAGCCATTTGACACGCTTTGGACAACTTAATTGGCGCAGACTTTTTGACTTCGAAATAGCGTATGTAATGGAGATTGAAATTCGATCCTGAAATCCCGCTCTTTCGGAAGGGATGGTGTTCCAGAGTA